CATAGAGGAAATTTTATGTCTTAACGAATCACACGTAGAGATATTGATAACACACATAGAGTTAATGGTATTTCATAACTAATTGATTGAGCAGCAGCCCGTAAACCACCTAAAAAGGAATATTTATTATTTGATCCATAACCTGACATAAGAAGGCCCACGGGAGCAATACTTGAAATGGCAATCCATAAAAAAACACCAATACTTAAATCGGCTAGAACAAGGCGATATCCAAAAGGAATTACTAAAGAACTTAGTAGAATTGATGTGACTGCTATGGATGGTCCGATACTGAATAAACGAGTATCTCCTCTTGATGGAAGAAGATTCTCTTTGAAAAGTAATTTTGTACCATCTGCTAAAGCTTGAAGAATTCCCAAAGGCCCGGCGTATTCAGGGCCAATACGTTGTTGTATCCCCGCAGATATTTCTCTTTCTAACCAAACAATTACTAGTACACCTATTGTGATTCCTAATACAGGAGTAAAAATAGGGACAAGCATCCATATGATCTCATATACCTCTTTTAAGGATTCCAATCTAAAAAAAGAATTGATAGCTTGTACTTCTACTTCTGTTGTATCTATTATCATTTTAACGATCAACTTCTCCCATAATGATATCTATGCTACCTAGTATTGTCATAATATCAGCCAATTTCATTCTTTTAACTAATTGAGGAAGGATTTGCAAATTGATAAAACCCGGTGGTCGGATTTTCCATCTCCAAGGAAAAACACCCTTATCTCCTATCAGAAAAATTCCTAATTCTCCTTTTGGGGCTTCGACTCTCACATAAAGTTCTTGTTTTGACAATTCAAAAGTAGGAGAAGGTTTTTTACTGATAAATCGATAATCAAAATCATTCCATTCGGGATCCCATACTTTATCAAAGCGCCGGATTTCTAAATTCTCATAGGGCCCCCCCGGAATTCCTTCTAAAGCCTGTTGAATAATTTTTATTGATTCTGTCATTTCACCGATTCGTACTAAATAACGAGCTAATGAATCCCCTTCCTTTTGCCATTGAACTCCCCAATCAAATTCATCGTAAGACTCATAATGATCAACCTTTCGAAGATCCCATTGTATTCCGGAAGCTCGTAGCATTGGTCCCGATAAACCCCAATTAATTGCCTCCTCTCCGCCAATAATGCCTACTCCCTCAACTCGCTCTAAAAAAATAGGATTCCGTGTAATAAGCCTTTGATATTCAGTAACTCTTGTTAAAAAATAATCACAAAAATCCAAACATTTATCTACCCAGCCATAAGGTAAATCAGCAGCGACTCCTCCAATACGAAAATAATTATGCATCATTCGCATACCGGTAGCAGCTTCGAATAGGTCATATATCAATTCTCTTTCTCGAAAAATATAGAAGAAAGGGGTCTGTGCGCCAATATCTGCCATAAAAGGGCCAAGCCATAACAAATGCGAAGCTATACGACTTAACTCTAACATAATGACTCTGATATAGCTGGCCCTTTTAGGCACTTGAATATTGCCTAACTGCTCTGGTGCATTTACAGTTATTGCTTCAGTGAACATAGTAGCTAAATAATCCCAACGTGTTACATAAGGTAAATATTGTATAATTGTTCGGTTTTCCGCAATTTTTTCCATTCCTCTATGTAAATAACCCAATATCGGTTCACAGTCAATAACATCTTCACCATCTAGAGTAACAATGAGTCGAAGAACACCGTGCATTGATGGGTGCTGAGGGCCCATATTGACTATCATAAGGTCATTTCGTGTAGCTGGTGCAGTCATAGGTTTTTTCCCGATTCATTCTTCCATGAATTGCTGAAAGTGAAAAGAGGTTCATCAAAATTTAAGCGAAAATTCAAAACGACTCTTAAAATTCTTAAAATTAATGATTTTTTGTTTCTCGAATCTCCAACTGTCCGATTAATTCTTTATAACGTACTCTATTTTTTTTTGACAAATAGGCGAGCAGCCGTTGACGTTTTCCTAGAATTTTACGCAGACCTCTCTGAGATAAATAGTCTTTTTTGTGCAATTCCAAATGTGAAGTAAGTCTCCGTATCCTATTGGTGAAACTCACTACTTGAAATTCAACAGACCCCTTGTTGTCTTCGTTTTCCTCTTTCAAAATAATTGCACTGAATGTATTTTTTATCATAAAAAAAGCTCCTTCTACCCCTTAATTTACATATAAAATATTTTATTTGATCAGTAATAATAATATTAGTCATTTTAATGTAGTAATTAGTATACACAAGAATTTTAATTTTAGTTGGACAGGGATAAAAAAGTAGATGGTACGTTTTTACACTTACAACGTAAAATAATTTAGACCGAAAATTCGGAATATTCCATATATTCGTTTATTTTATAGATTTTATCCAAACAAATTGATACGTCATTGACTTAGTATTAAATAAAAAATATCTAATATTAGACTAGGACGTAAGACAGGGCATATGTGCATCTGTTTGCTTTTCTATATGGCACAGAATATATAGGAAAAATGTACCATCAACCAATTTTTAATTGTGGATATATTCTTAACAAACTAAAACGGCTTCCATTATTGGTATTAAACCAATATCTATTCATACAAGCTAAGTCTTCTAATCGATAATTAGGCCAAAGAAATAACTTTAATTTAATTAAGTCATTTTTATCTCTATCAAGATGCTTTTTTTGATCCAAAAAAGGATTCCTGTTTTTTATGTTCTTTTTGTTACAAAATACTCGATTTTTATCCACACTATTTATATTCTTTGAGTTGAAAGAAATTAGAATTCTCAATTCTCTACGACGTCTAGATGATAAAATCTTTTCAGGAACGATAAAATCATAATGTTTTTTGTCTCTCTTTCGAATTATTATTTGATATCTTGGGATAGATTCATCCAATTTATTTTTATTGATATATCTTTGTTCTCGATATCTTTGAGGAGTTTGGTACTTACTTTTATGAACCAACGATATACCTACGGTTTGATATATAATAAAGTATCCGTCGTTTTTTACAGACAAACGAATGGGATCGATAAAAAATATCCCCTTTTTATTCAATTCTATAGGAGTCAATTTTTTTCGAATCACCATTATATCCAGATTTATTTCTTTCCTTTGAATAGACGATATAGTAGTATCTCTTGGATTTATCAGTCCAAGCAAGTAACAATATATCTTGATATTATTGATCATTCTTTCAGTTAAATTCGGAATTAAACCATCGTCTATTATCCATTGAAAAAGCAAATAGTGTTTCCGTAAGAAAATTATTTCTGGTCTCATCTTATTTCGGATCTTATATTGTTTTTTCATTTTATCTTGGTTTTGTGAATATGATCCAAGGCCTCTTCGGCCCGCGGGTTCTTTTTCTTCTTGATTTCGATTCATTAATTCAAAATTTCTTTTTTCATTCGATGGTCTAAAAAAATGGAATTTTTTCTTTTCATCGATGTTTTTCTTTTTATTTAAATTTATTAAATTTAAAAGAAGTAATTTGCTTGGTATAATCCATGGTTTTTTTTTGTATACATTATAAAGTGGCACAAATTCTGGGAAGAACGTAAGTTTCAGATTTGTCGATATTGGGTTTAGGATTTCTTCATTCAGTTCCATCCAATCAAAAAAGAGTTTCTTGTCATTGATTGGATTTATTTCTAAATCTTGATGAATCATCAGATAAAAAATATCGTTTTTATCCATTTTCTCAATTTTTTTGTAATTCTTACTTCCAAGCTTAGTATTTATATTACTGCTATAATCCATTTTGGTCCAGGCCTCAATATCCATTTTTTGTCTTAGAAAAAAATTTAGAATTGTCCAATCAAAATATTTTCTATCTGGATTTTTTTGCATATACAAAATATCGCCCTTTTTTAGATAATGATTGATAGGAATTTCCTCCAGGCTTTCAAATAAATTTTGTTTATAATTGTTGTAATTAAAAGTAATTTTTTGGTTGTTATTTAATTCTGATGGTGATCCGTAAATAATATATGAGGACTTCTTAATTTCATAATTAATAGATTTATATGATAAAAGATTATATATATAGTATTTTGGAAAATTATCTTTTTGGTTTGGTAATGGATATACTTTAAAATCCTTTTGTTTTTTGTGATAAAGTAATCGATCTTTTTCATACAAATTCCATTTTGTTAAATCTTTATTTTGGGTAATACCACCTTCATTTATTGTAGTTCGCCATTTTTGTGGTATTAATTCAAACCATCTAATCTGAGGTAAATTGTATTGATAATGACCTCTTAACCAGTTTTTCCATTGATTCGTTTCAGAACTTGAAAGTTTTGTATGTCTTAATTCGGAATGAAATATTCGAAATATTCCTTGTGTTACAAAATAATTTTTTATTGCAGTCTTAAGAAAAACGGGAGTTCCATGATACTCAAAAATAGATCTTAACTTATACAAATTAATAACGTGGGTTTGTGATAATTTGTAAAATACATATGCTTGTGATAAAGAGGATAAGTCAAAAAAAAGATGTGAATTCCTCTTACTATTCTTAATATTGTAAAGTTCACTTTTTAGAGTCGAAATAAAGTTAATTTCTTTTTTGTTTTTTATTTCTTGGTTTGTTTTATTATTGTAAATGTATTTATCAAAACAAAAATTTCTTGATTCAAGAACTAGTTGTGTAGGAATTCTAGCAATATGAATGATACATAGAAAGATATCGATGTATATTCTTTTAATGAAAATTTTTATAAACAAATCTAATTTATAGATTAATCGATTTCTTCTTTTTTTTATTTTTAATATTTTCCAAAAAATTTTTGGTGATTTTTCTTTTACATTATAACTATAACTTGTTTTGTTAGGACTACTTCTTTTCTTGGTGTTTATGTTTTTTTCTTTTGTAAGACTCTTTGTTTTCTTTCTGATTGTACTTGTTCTATCAGCCAGATTTTTAATTTTTTTTTCTCTCAGTGAATAATTTGTATTATCTGTAGATTTAATTTTTCTAAACGAGTCGTGAATTATCTGAT